CCTGAATGAGTCACTATGTGGATAAATATAGATCGAGTCTATGTACATATATTATATACATAAGTACATGCAGTAGACTCATAGTATACGGTGGCTCATTCTTGAATGAGAATTTACCTAGCAAGTCTAGGGTCAAATTCAATGAATTGTTTCAAGATCAACCCCAATTGCTTTTCTTTTATTGAATTGATCCTCGGCAGAACGAAATTCACTCGATTGATACATGTATACCTATCAATTCGATATAGATTCAAGATATTTCATCGAATCATGTAATGAAGAGATTCTCCCGGTCCCTTGAACCAAATTCTTCGAGAAAAAAAGATTTTCAACAACTTCTTGATCCCTATTCCCAGATTTCTCGTTTATTAATTTACTGGCTTAGTGTGAGATAGAGATACCTCATTTTAACAATGACTGAACCAATGAACAAAAGTGGGAGAAATGAAACCGTATTCTTTCTATTTTTTATTTTTTAATTGAATATAGATTTCTATATCGAATAGCGATTAGAATGAATGATTCATGAACATGAATTGACGAATCAAAAAATTCTATGAAATCATAAAAAACAGAAAGATCCCTCGGATCTAATCATACCATTCCATTATATTGACAATTTCAAAAACTGTTCCTACTATGATCTTAGTATGATGGCGGTCGGGCCAGTATGCCCCCATCGTCTAGGGGTTTAGGACATCTCTCTTTCAAGGAGGCAGCGGGGATTCGACTTCCCCTGGGGGTAGGGTACTACGAAAGGAAATTGATCGTGGATTATCAATAAGCCCCAAACGGATTCTATTCTTCCTGGGTCGATGCCCGAGCGGTTAATGGGGACGGACTGTAAATTCGTTGGCAATATGTCTACGCTGGTTCAAATCCAGCTCGGCCCAATAATTCGCCAACCTACCATGACCTGGTATAACTTCCTTGTCCTTCAGAAATACCTGATACGGAGCAATAAAAAAGAATCTAATTTTCTGCTCTATCTCCTATTTCCCCGGGATTGTAGTTCAATTGGTCAGAGCACCGCCCTGTCAAGGCGGAAGCTGCGGGTTCGAGCCCCGTCAGTCCCGACGGATCCAATAAAAAAATTTTCCCTTTTCTGTGAAAGGGGGACGGGGACAGAATAAAATTCCCAATGGCTATTTTTTTTTTCTTTTTTCTTTCGCACTTCTCATCAAAGAAATAGGGAAATTTTCATTACTTTAACTAATACCGATTAGTGGGAGAAAGACATATGTGAATTAGTACAATTATTAATTATTGGTAGCATTCTATTCAGGATTCCAAGAGATATTGGGTCTGGTTTTTCGATTGCTCCCGATCCCCCTAATGGAATAGAGTACCATCTGTTTCTCGGGAGCACATACACAAATGGAATTCGTTTCTTGTACGATACAAGATGAATTTCACATAATTACTCTACCTAATAGAAAACTTTTCTAGATTCAACTATCTCTTTTTCTGGCCCCAATTTTGTGTAACTTCAATTACTAATTTGAATTTAAAAATCTATTTCATTCAAATTGCGCACTGAGCTTTTGATATATGTGCCCCGTACTAATCTAAGAAGGGGGAAGATAAAGATCAAACAAAGATCCCGCCACTCTTACCAAAGGAATCAAGAACTTTTTCCTTCTTATTTTCTTGTTTCTTTGAGAGGTCTTATCTAATAAAGAATAAATAAAATCCGAAAATATTGAATTTTAGTGTTTGTTTTGGTTTGTTACTAATGGAAACGAGAAGATGGTCAGATGATACTTCATCGGATGATTGTATAAGTAAGACGTAGGATAGGTTATAGAAAAGAAAAAAGAATGATAAATAAAAAAATTCTTGATTAGATCAGGAATCCCATTTTTGATTTGGTATGGATAAAAGATTTTCTTATGTTATACTATTCAATTCTCGACGATGAATTGATTTGATAGCTCAGATATTGTTATTCATGATATTGACCCGATTCAATATGATCGAGAGGTAATTCATCCATTGAATTTATTGAATTTACAGGTGACAGGTTTATCATCTCTATGGGATTAGATCCCGAGTTATTGCGAAGTAAAAAAAAACGATGAGATTATGGAAGTAAATATTCTTGCATTTATTGCTACTGCACTGTTCATTCTAGTTCCTACTGCTTTTCTACTTATCATTTACGTAAAAACAGTAAGTCAAAATAATTAATTAATTATTTTGAATAAAACTTGACTTCTGAGTTCTTATCAATGATTGAAGAAAAAAGGGAAAAGGATTCCAATTTCGCGTCTTAAATGAAATGGGCGGACTGGAATTGGCAGTATTCTATGAGATATGAGATCCGATAGTATAATAGTATAGTAGAAATAAATATACGAATATTTATTTCTACTATACTATCTATACTATACTATCTATTAGTGTTATTGTAGTGTATAAAACTGTACTCTATAATAAAAAATAAAATAATGATAGGGGCTTAATATAGATCAATCTAAGATAATCGAAAGGCAACTCT